AAAAAGGAAGAAAGTCAGTTACGGTAGACAAAAAATCCTTCTTCTTTTTGAAGCCACCCAATCACAAAATCCTCCAATTCTCAACTTAAAGGAGAATAGAAGAAATCATACTTTCATACAATATCTTAATTGAATTCTATGTAATGATCAATAAATTAAGTTGAATTCTATATCTATATGTATCAACATCCTACTACCCGTTTATTCTATAGGTATAGATATTTGGGCTGGAGTTGACAAACAACCAATACCAATTTTATTGTTTCTTAGTTTAGATTATAAAATGAAATGGGGCGTGGCCAAGTGGTAAGGCAACGGGTTTTGGTCCCGCTATTCGGAGGTTCGAATCCTTTCGTCCCAGAGGATTTTTATGCTATTGCTATAGTATTCATATTATTGCTATAGATAATGGAGTGGTCAGGAGTAAATCAGTATTAATTTAAATATCTGTTCGAATCTCATTAACAAATGATCAAGTTCCATAACATATGTTTTAGAACATATTTTTTTATGTTATGGAGCCAATGTATTTTTTTCTATTTCATTTTTTTAGGTATTTCGTGGTTGACTCTAATGAAAAATTGGAAATCTATGGAACGATTGAGGCAGGGATGATTTATCCTATTCCTTTTATTCACTTTATGACAAGATTTTATTATTGAAATATTACTCAACCCTATCCCTATGTTAAACAAAATACATATAAACATATAAAATGAGGAAATATTTAGCTTATATGGTATGTATGTATCGTTCTATTTCAATGCAAATAATTTTTATATTTTTCTTTTCGTAATCAGATGAAAAGAATAAAGATTCAAATCTTTACTTATATCATTTTTTGATCCACTTGCGAAAAAAAATTGGATTATTTCTTCTTTATCTTTGATCTATTTATCTATTTTAAATCAGTGATGAGTCAAGGAAAGACTTATCGGATTAAACATGCTGCTTATTGGCGAATTTCCTTCAAAGAGGATAGTATTTCTAAATAGGAAACTTTTTCAATTATAGATATTTTTTTTAGAAATACTTTAATTAATGATTTCTTGTCAGTTGAATCTTTGGTATTGAAAAAGTAGGAAATAGGATAATCTATCCTATTTAGTCACTTGAAGATGCAGAGTCAATAAGTTATTCGTTTATATATAGTTATAATTATATCTTCTTTCTACTTTACTATTATTTTGTATTATATAGATACTTTTTATGTATGTTAAAATATATTTATGGATGTTAAAGATCTTGTCTTGCTAATACTTTTTCATAAAAATCGTTCCACATACAGATATCACATCATATTTTTATTTTAAAATAAGAAAATCAAAAGTCTAGATTACGATGTTTATGTACAACTGAACCAATGACTATTCATGATTCCATAATTGAATCAATTCCATACTGGTTCCAAATTAGAGGAATGTGATGGTAAAACTTCGTTTGAAACGATGTGGTAGAAAGCAACGTGCGACTTGAAGGACACGATCCGTTGTGGATTTTTAGACCCACCATCTTATTTTCGATTTATCGAGGAATGAAGATGCTCTTGTCTCGACATCGTTTGTTCTGTTACACCCGAATCCTTTGTTTTTTTGTTGGGTTGTAAATTGTCTACGATGGAGCTCGAGTCGAAAAGTCGAAAGGATTAATTCATTTCTGGGGGGCAAGGATCTAGGGTTAATGCCAATCAATCAATTGGAACAACTTCGTAAACGTATCTTCTATATATAATAATAATATAGATATAAAAAGTATCCAATCCAATTTCAACAAGTTTTGTTTTTAAATTAGAAACTTGTTATAATTGATCAAACTTTTTCGATTCAAAGTGTATTACGCGGGAATCAACTGTCCATCGGATTCTTTGATAGAAATAAATAAAATTTCAAATATTTCCAATTCAAATGAAAGGGTATGTTGCTGCCATTTTGAAAGTATTAAGAAGCACCGAAGTAATGTCTAAACCCAATGATTTAAAATAAAGATTAAAGGATCCAAGAACAAGTAAACCCATTTTAATTGTCTCAATAGTCTCAATAACTGGATCATCCAAATCTAATTTTAAACGAGACAAAAAAAGCGGGTAAAGACAATTCAATAAATGAAATTGACTAAAGAGAAGAATTTCCTTTTGAGCTATTTGAGAGTTATTCAACTTGAGTTATGAGTACGAATGGTTTCTTTTAAATTTTCAGGAAGGACAAAAAACGACTGAAATTAAAGTCTAATTGATTTTCTAGGTTGATTCGAATCAAATCATTTTTTCTCGAGCCGTACGAGGAGAAAACTTCCTATACGGTTCTAGGGGGGGTATTGTTCATCTATATCTATCCCAATGAGCCGTCTATCGAATCGTTGCAATTGATGTTCGATCCCGAAGAGAAGGAAAAGATCTTAGAAAAGTGGGGTTTTATGATCCAATGAAGAATCAAACTTATTTAAATGTTCCTTCTATTCTATATTTTCTTGAAAGGGGTGCTCAACCTACAGGAACTGTTCAGAATCTTTTAAAGAAAGCAGAGGTTTTTAAAGAACTTCCGTCTAATTAAACAAAATTAAATTTAAAGAAATACCAAGGGGGGGTAGCGACTTATATATAACTTTGTATAATTTTTCTTTACTAGTTTTTTTGATCCCCCCCCTTCCTGCTCGGTTCGTATCTATTTATCATTCCTTCCGTCAAATCCAATGGTAGTGGTCTAGAACGACAAAACGTTAGTTTATTGATTAAAAAATAAAAAAAAATTCGGGCATTTCCTTCAATTGTGTGATTTTCATTACAATTTGACTAACCGATAAGGAATCAAGCCTGCTTATTCCACTTAGATTGATGAAATACAGTATGGACTAAAAAATCCGTATTTTTTTTAATTCTTCCTTATTCATTATTCCATTTCTACTTTTTGTATCTCTGTGGATTAGGTATGTAGTGCCAATCCAAGACAATTTTTAATATTATTGCATTGAAGTTATTTGAATTTCAAAAAAGATTTTAATAGCAATCTCTTTTGTTTTTTTTCCACTATATTCTTTTCTCAAAATTTATAATATTGACAACAGTGTATCGAACACATATAATTCATCGTGATAAGTGAAGTGGGTTTATTTGTTTCTGTCCATAGGTTTTTTTACTTTAAACTCATTTGGTAATTCTGTTTTTCTTTTATCTGATAATTTCTTGTATGTTGATCTAATCAATTCATTTTTATGTTTCGAATCGATTAGAAAATATGTTTTGTTAGCTCAATGATTTGATTAGCCCGTATAATTTCTTTTATTTTTATTGAAATTTCATTGATTTTGATTGTATCTATATACCCTTTGTTGAGATTATGTTTAATCTATATTTTCTTCGGGTTGCTAACTCAACGGTAGAGTACTCGGCTTTTAAGTGCGGCTAGAATCTTTTACACATTTGGATGAAGTGAAGAATTCGTCCATACCATTGGTAAAGTTTGGAAGACCCCGACTGATCCTGAAAGGGAATGAATGGAAAAAAAAGCATGTCGTATCAATGGAGAGTTCTGAGGATATTTCATTCTTATCGGATTGGTACAAAACCTTGTTCGAATTCTTGGAACGGAACGAGTTTGGTCGAATGAATAAATGGATAGGGCCTTATGGCTTCAATTAATTATCAGAAAGAAAAAGGAACCAGCTTATGTTCTAACTTTGAATAAGTTCCCGATCTAATTAGACGTTAAAAATAGATTAGTACCTGATACGGGAAGGACTTCTCCCCACGAGGGGATTATATATTTTTTTAATGAATCCTAACTATTTATATTCTTATTATGGAATCGAGGTGTGTGTAAAAGAAGAAGTATATTGATAAAGAAAGTTTTTTCCGAAATCAAAAGAGCAATTAGGTTTAAAAGATAAAGGATTTCTAACCATCTTGTTATCCTATAACATAGACGAATTAAATGAAATGGAAAAAAGAGAGGGTAGAGAATCTGTTGATAAGTTTACTTGTCTCCGGGGTATCTATTCTTACTAGAATACCCTGTTTTGACTTTATTGCACTATGTCTTATTTGTTAACCCTCAAAATTTTCTACCCTTTGGCTCAAATTGAAATTCAAATGGAGGAAATCAAAAGATATTTACAGCTAGAGAGATTTCAACAACATGACTTCCTATATCCACTTATCTTTCAGGAGTATATTTATGCATTTGCTCATGATCATGGTTTCAATAGATCCATCTTTTCGGCAAATCCGGGTTATGACAATAAATCCAGTTTACTGATTGTGAAACGGTTAATTACTCGAATGTATCAACAGAGTTATTTGATTATTTCTCCTAATGATTCTAATCAAAATTCCTTTTTGGGACGCAACAATAATTTGTATCCTCAAATCATATCAGAGGGGTTGGGATTTATTGTGGAAATTCCATTTTATCTACGATTAATATTTTCTCTAGAAGGCAAAAAGAAAAAGATAGTAAAATCTCAGAATTTACGATCAATTCATTCAATATTTCCCTTTTTAGAGGACAATTTTTCACATTTCACTTTTGTGTTAGATATATTCATCCCCCATCCTGTCCATGTGGAAATCTTGGTTCAAATTCTTCGCTATTGGGTAAAAGATGCCTATTCTTTGCATTTATTACGATTATTTCTCAACGAGCATTGTAATTGGAATAGTTTTATTACTCCAAAGAGGGTCAGTTCCTCTTTTTCAAAAAAAAATCGCAGATTATTCTTATTCTTATATAATTCTTATGTATGTGAATACGAATCCATTTTCGTCTTTCTACGTAACCAATCTTCTCATTTACGATCAACATCTTGTGAAGTTCTTCTTGAACGAATCTATTTCTATATAAAAATAGAACGTCTTGTGAACGTCTTTGTTAAGGTTAATTATTTTCAGACGAACCCATGGTTGGTGAAGGAATCTTGCATGCATTATGTTAGGTATCAAAGAAAATCCATTTTGGCTTCAAAGGGGACGTCTCTTTTTATGAATAAATGGAAATGTTACCTTGTAA